TAGAGAAATTACTCTTCTCCCCTTCTAACCCCCTCCATCTATTACTTCTTATATTATTCTTTTTGGGGGTACTTTACTATTTAAATTATTTAGTATAAAATCTTATTTTATAATCCCCTATTAAAAATATTAGGGTAATTTTTAAAATTTAAGAAATCTATTAAATTTTCCCCTTAATTATAAAGAATAATTAAAATTAATAAAAATCAAAAGGGGTACCCCTGTCAAATTATTTTTATTAAAAAATCAACACCCAATCAAGCCTAAAAATTTAAAGAAATAAAAATCAGTATCCCTACTCTAACCCCTCCCCATTAGCTCTTAACAATGATTATGTTAAAATTATAAAATAAATTATAATCCTATTTTAAATTTCAAAGGATTAATATTCTTAAAAACTCTAGTAATAGATCTAAATTTTTGTAAAAAATTTATCCAAATTGGTGCTTTTAAATTTTAAAATTTTAACTAAAACCCCTAACATTATAATTATTAACGAAAAGAACTCCTTTTAAATTTTCAATAACAATGAAACGCATTAGCTCCCGTTAATATCCTTCAAAAAAGTAATAAACATCTTAAAGTTCCAAACTTTAAATTTTAAAATAAACTATTTTCTGATTTTATATTCTAATATAACTCAATCCTCTTTAATCAAAATAAAGTATGCATAATTACACTATTAGAATAATAAGATAAGCTAAATTAAAGCTAGTGGGTTCATACCCCAAAAATAGAAATCTCTTCTTATTATTTAACATTATAAGTTAAAAAAACTATTGGTTTGATACACCAAAAATAGGAGCCCTTAATGTTAATAATACTAATTTCATGAATTAACACTTTAACTCTTTCTATTATTATTATTATTAGAATTAGAATTGCAATCTCAACAAATTCCCCTCTTCCAATTTGGTTTTCAATAGAATTAAATACTACTGCTATTATCCCTATCCTCTCGATAACCAGTAACAAAGATAAAGGAATTGTAATAAAATACCAAATTATTAATTCATTCGCTGCTTTAATTTTTATTTTTTCCGCATTAAATATGGAAATCTACCCCATAAACGAAAAAAATTTCCAAATTCTTTCCTTAATCATAATAACCTCCATATTTATTAAACTAGGGATATTTCCATTTTTATTTTGATTTATTAGTTTAATAAAAAATATAAACTGATACTCTATTTTTTTAATAACTTCTATTCAAAAAATTATCCCAATAGTTATCCTAATTTGAATAGAAATTAAAATCAGAACCCTAATAATTTTAATTTTATCCACTATTAACGCTATCATTGCTTCTATTGGGACTTTAATACACAACTCTACCAAAATAATTATAGCTTTTTCATCCATTAGTTATTCAAGTTGAATAATCTTAATTATAATTAATAATACTTATATTTGAGGAATTTCGATAATAATTTATTTAATAAATATGATATTTACAACAAAGATTTTAAATTTAAAAAATTTAAATTTTTTAAATAAAGCTACCAAAACCAAAAACATTATATTATCTATTATTTTATTAAACTTAGGAGGACTCCCCCCTATAGCAGGGTTTGTTATAAAAATCATCATCCTAAAATTTTTTATATCCCTCATAACCCCCCTCTTATTAATTGTAAGAACAATCCTAATAACTTCAACATTAATCATCCTATTCTCTTATCTAAAAATAATTATTAATTCAATAATAAAAACCTCCATCAATATAATGTGAATTARGGCCCTCACAATAACCCCAATAATAAAATTATTAGTTAGTTTAATATTAGTGTTACCCCTAATTACATTATGGTAAGATTTTAAGTTAACTTAAACTAATATCCTTCAAAGATTTAAATAGAAGTAAAATCCTCTAAATCTTAAACTCTAACTAAAAGTATATTTAGTTCTGCAAACTAAAAGATTTATTTATCCTATAGAGTTAAAAATGAAAGAACGTTGATTTAATTCTACCAATCATAAAGATATTGGAACCTTATATTTAATTTTTGGAATATGATCAGCAATAATCGGCTTAAGTTTAAGAGTAATTATCCGTTTGGAACTAGGTACCCCAGGTCCTTTTATTGGAAATGACCAAGTATATAACGTCATTGTGACATCCCATGCTTTTATCATAATTTTTTTTATAGTAATACCTGTCATAATAGGGGGTTTTGGAAATTGATTACTTCCTTTAATAATTGGAGCCCCAGATATAGCTTTCCCTCGATTAAATAATTTCAGGTTTTGAATACTTCCCCCAGCATTAACCCTTATAATAATCTCATCCTCAGTAGAAAGAGGAGCAGGTACAGGATGAACGGTTTACCCCCCCTTATCAAGGAATATTGCTCATTCAGGAGTCCCTGTAGATTTAGCAATTTTTTCTCTGCATATTGCAGGAATTTCTTCCATCTTAGGAGCATTAAATTTTATAGCAACCTTAAAAAACATACGTCCTTTATCTATAAAATACGAAAATATACCTTTATTTACTTGAAGAGTGTTAATCACTGCATTCTTATTAGTTGCCTCCCTCCCTGTTTTAGCAGGAGCTATCACAATACTCCTCTTAGACCGAAATTTTAATACCTCTTTTTTTGACCCCTCAGGAGGGGGGGACCCTATTCTCTACCAACATTTATTTTGATTTTTTGGACATCCTGAGGTATATATCCTTATTTTACCCGGATTTGGAATAATTTCTCACATTGTAATAAGTTTTACCAATAAAAAAGAGGTATTTGGATCCTTAGGGATAATCTACTCTATATTAGCTATTGGGTTATTAGGGTTTATCGTATGAGCTCATCATATATTCACAGTAGGGTTAGATGTAGATACCCGGGCTTATTTTACTGCAGCCACAATAATTATTGCTATCCCTACAGGAATTAAAGTATTTAGATGAATAGCAACTCTTCATGGGGGCAAGAACAATTTTAGGCCCCCTATTCTTTGATCTATAGGATTTATTTTTCTATTCACTATTGGGGGTTTAACAGGAGTAATCCTTTCTAATTCTTCTATTGATATTATTCTCCACGACACTTACTATGTCGTTGCTCATTTTCATTACGTTCTTTCAATAGGTGCTGTTTTTGCAATTATAGCAGGATTTACAAATTGATTTTCTTTATTTAGAGGAGTAAGAATAAATCCACGTTGATTAAAAATTCAATTTTTTTCAATATTTATTGGGGTTAACATAACATTCTTTCCTCAACATTTTTTAGGGCTATCAGGAATACCCCGACGTTATTCAGATTACCCCGATTCCTTTTATACTTGAAATATAATTTCTTCTTTTGGATCTATAATTTCTATAATCTCAATTTTTTATTTTATCATTATTTTATGAGAAAGGATAATCTCTCAACGTAACATCATTACTAACATTCATCCAAACTCTTCTATAGAATGAATTAATAAAACCCCCCCTTCCTATCATACATTCAATCAAATCCCCGTAATAATTAAATCTAACTAATATATGCCAACATGAAACCATCTATCTTTTCAAGATAGCTCAAGCTCCTTGATAGAACAATTAATTTTTTTTCATGACTATTCAATAATTTGATTAATCATTATTTCCTCCTTTATTTTTTATATAATAATATTTTCAATAAAAAATAAATTTACCAATTTAATCTTAAATGAAGGTCAAACTATTGAAACTATTTGAACCATTTTACCTTCATTTATCTTAATTACTATTGCTATCCCCTCTTTACGAATCCTATACTTAATAGAAGAGTTAACAAACCCCCAATTCACTATTAAAACAATTGGGAATCAATGATACTGATCCTATGAGTATTCAGATTTTAAAAATCCAATCGAATTTGATTCCTATATACTCCCCTACAAAAATATAGAAAATATTCGATTACTCGAAGTAGATAACCGTCTAATCCTCCCTATAAAAACTCAAATTCGAATTTTAACTACAGCAACAGATGTAATTCACTCATTTTCAATCCCAAGATTAGGATTGAAAATAGACTCTATCCCAGGACGGTTAAACCAAATATGTATCAAATCTAATCGTTCTGGAATTTTTACAGGACAATGTTCAGAAATTTGTGGGATTAATCATAGATTTATACCCATTATTGTAGAAATAATTCCAATAAAATTCTTTATCAATAATTTTATTAACCTTCATTAACCTTCATTAAATGTCCGAAAATAGGAGGTAGATTTTTAATCTACTTATGATAAATTTTATCTTTAATGAGAGATAAAGGATTAGTTAAAATATAACAAAAGGATGTCAACCTTTAATTACTAGGAATAGTACTCTTTAATGTCCTATATCAGAAATATCTATTTTCCAGCTATACTATTTGTCCCAATAATTTTCTATTTTTCAACGGCTTTATTTAATTCTTCAAAAATTTTGAAAACAAAAAATATAATAGTAAAAATTAACTTAACAAAAAATATAATATTACTATGATAGATTTATTTTCCAGACTAAATACAAACATAAGAATTATAAACCTCCCTTTAAAATGATTAAGAATTATTTTAATTATTATTCTAATTCCTTACAAATTCTGATTAATCCCTTCACGATTAGAATTAATATTAATTTCCTTAATAAAAATAATTCCAGTTAAACTAAATTATTTTATCCCTATAATAATTACTATTATAATAATAAATTGAATAAGCTTAACCCCTTATATCTTTAGCCCCAGTCCTCATGGTTTAATTATTTTTATAATAGCATTCCCATTATGACTTTCTACTGAGACTCTTCGTACAAAAAAGGATCTTTCAAAACGAATTTCAGAAATACTCCCTACACGAACCCCTATCTTTTTAGTTCCTTTAATAATCCCCGTAGAAATAGTAAGCTTAATAATTCGTCCTTTCACTTTAACTTTACGTTTATCCATTAATATTATAGCAGGGTCTCTAATTACCTCTTTAACTACAACAGGAACTTACTTATTATTCCCCGTAATTTTTCCTCAAATACTACTTCACACTTTAGAATTAGCTGTTTCTATAATTCAAGCATATGTTTTTGTAACTTTAATCAACCTCTATAAAAAATCTTAAAATATGGAAAAACGAATACACCCTTATCATATAGTGGATCAAAGCCCCTGGCCCTTAATAGCAGCTATTTCCTCCTTAGGCTTAACTTCAGGTTTAATTAATATGTTTAACTCAAAGAGAAAACCTTTAATAATAATTAGAATAATAACATTATTCTTTATTTCATTTCAATGATGACGGGATATCACTCGAGAGTCCACATTTCAAGGAAAACACACTATAAAAGTAATTATAGGAGTAAAATTTGGAATAATTTTATTTATTTTTTCAGAAATTATATTTTTTTTATCCTTTTTTTGAACTTATTTTCATAGAAGCTTAACCCCTACAATAGAAATTGGCTTAACTTGACCCCCCACAAACATCTCCTCATTTAACCCTATAGAAATCCCATTACTAAATACTCTAGTACTAGTCTCCTCCGGAGCCACAATTACATGAGCTCATCATAGCTTAATAATTAAGGCCAAAGACACCATAAAAGCATTAATCTTAACTATCTCCCTAGGAGGAATTTTTACAATTCTTCAAGGGATAGAATACTGAAGGGCCTCTTTTACAATAGCAGATTCTATTTTTGGCTCTATTTTTTTTGTAACAACTGGAATACATGGAATCCATGTAATCATTGGAACCCTATTTATAAGGATTTGTTCAATTCGAATAAATTTAAATCACTTTACAAATAAACACCATACAGGGATAGAATTAATAATTTGATATTGGCATTTCGTGGATGTAGTATGGTTGTTCCTTTATATTTCCTATTATTGATGACCCCTAAATTTTCTAATTAGTATAAATAGTACCCCTGACTTCCAATCAGTAAGTTTAAGAATAAATTAGAAAATCTTAAATATTAGAATCTTTATATTATTAGTTATAATTATTATCTCTATTATATTTGCTATTAATATATTAATAGCAAAAAAAGCAGAAAATGAAATAGAAAAATCCTCTCCTATTGAATGTGGACTAATTCCTTTTAATATAATTATAATTCCCTTCTCCTTACAATTTTTTTTAATCACCATTATCTTTATTATTTTTGACATTGAAGTAGCAATAATTATCCCTTTTCCTATCACAAATTCTTCAAAGAATATTTTTATGTCCAGAATAGTATTATTCTTAATTATTCTACTTGGGGGGTTTTACCACGAATGAAAAAAAGGAGCTTTAAATTGAAATAAATAAAATTCTTATAGTGTTATAGCACATAACCCTTTCAATGTTAAAGTAAACAAAATTTTAAGAATTTAACAAGATAGATTCAATTCTAATTTTTAATTTCGACTTAAAATAAGGTAAACCCCTTGTTAAACTATTAATAAAATTATAAAATTCATAATAAGTTTTACAGACTTACACTTTAATTCAGCCATATTAATTTTTGCTTTTAGAATCTTTCACCCAAGTCTCTTCAAGACTTTACTCTAAATCTTAAGCTATAAAAGCAAATTAAAGGAATAAACATCAATCAAAATAAAAAATTTAAATGATAAAATTCTATTAATTTAAACTGATCTAAATTTAGAACTCCCCCCAGTTTAATTAAAAAGTTGCCCACTCCCAAAGGGCCATAAAATTCTACTAACCCATACTCTAAATTATTAATAAAAAGGACTCTAATCCCTTTTATCAAAAATATTATTAACTGCCCAGAAAAATAAGAAACAAACCCTATCCTACCAAAATATCAATATTTAAAATAAATTTTTATTGTTAAAAAAGGAAAAACAAATTTTATTATTAATATAACTAATAAAATAGATAATGGTAATATTAAATTTATTATAAATTTTTCAAAAGAATTATTTACTAAAAAATTTAAATCCCTAAAATAATAACTAAACAAATAAACCCCCCCAAATAAAGCTAAAACTATTAATATAATTAAAGAAATGAAAATTCTATAATTTTCATTTTTATTAATTATCCTACTATAATTAAAAAAACGAGACCTTAAAAATTTAACCAAACGAAACCTATAAAACAAAGTTAAACTGTTAGAAAGATATAAAACAAACAATAAAGCCAAATTATACCCCTTAAATAAAAATGAATCTAAAATTATATGTTTAGAATAAAACCTCGCCAAAAAAGGAAAAGCCCCTAAACATAATGAAGAAAAAATTAAACATCTATTAATATAAGGATTTATAAACCTTATAGATCCTATAAATCGAATATCTTGACTTCCTGAATAACCGTGTATTAATCTCCCCCCCGATAAAAATATTAAAGCTTTAAAAAAAGCATGAATTACTAAATGAAAAAAAGCTAATAATTTTAATCCTATCGAAATAGAAAATATTATCACCCCCAATTGCCTCAAAGTAGATAAAGCAATAATTTTTTTTAAATCATACTCAAAAAATGCACAAACCCCAGCTATCAACCTAGTAATAATAGAACAAATTATTAGAAACTCTCCTTCAAATATGTCTAATAAAGAAGGGCTAAAACGAAATAAAACATAAACCCCAGCAGTAACCAAAGTGGAAGAATGAACTAAAGAAGAAACGGGGGTAGGAGCGGCTATTGCTGCTGGAAGTCAAGCTGAAAAAGGAAATTGAGCTCTTTTAGTTATCGAAGCTAACACCAATATTATTAATCTTAATTTTAACTCAATTCCTTCCCAGTTATTAAATATTATTATTATAGAAACCGTCAATAATATAAAACTATCCCCCAAACGATTAGTTATAATAGTTATTAATCCCCCTGATAAAGAGGATTTATTAGGATAATAAATCACTAAAATATAAGAGACAAACCCTAACCCATCTCATCCTAATAAAGATGTTAAAATATTAGCTCTAAAAATTAATAAAATTATAGAAATAACAAAGGATACCAATAACCTAAAAAATCGAATTAAATAATTACCCCCCCTTATATACACTGTACTAAATAAAAAAACAGAAGAAGAAATTACACAAACAAAAGAAGAAAAAGATAAAGAATAAATATCAATAATAAATCTTAACCTAGGAAAAACACAATTTAAAACGACTATTTCAACCTCAATAACATATACTATTCCAGTGAATAAAAATCCTAAAAAAAATAATATCTGTAGCCCCCCCAACAAAAAAAAAAAAAAAGAAAAAATATAAAAAACTATCATAATAAAAATTAACTAATAAATCTTTGACCCCACAAATCAATATTTTCATATAAACTATTCTTATTTTAAGAAAACAAAGTCAAACATAAAATCAATAAATTTGAAGGAATAATATGATAAAATAATAAAAAAATCTCACGGATCCTTAAAGGATAAAAAGAATAAAATATTAAAGATTTACCAAATTGAATCTCCTGAAACAGTCGAATAGCATAATATCTCCCAAGTCTAATATAAAAAATAATAAAAAATAATAATCTTATATCTCATATTAATAAAGAAGCAAATAAAGTTAGCTCCCCCCCCAACCCTAATGAGGGGGGAGCAGATAAATTAAGTAAAGTTAATAAATAGAAGCTAAAAGTTAAAATAGGGAGGAACCTAACTAATCCTTTCGATAAAATAACTTCACGGCTCTTCGAACGACTTTGAATAATATAAGCAACTCTAAACAGCCCAGAAGAAGTAAACCCGTGCCTAATTATTACTATTAAGCCGCCCATTATTCCCCCTATTAATAAAGTAAATAAACCTCTAAATACCAGTCCTATATGTGAAATAGAAGAATAAGCAATTAATTTTTTTATATCCCTTTGGCCCAAACAAATAACTGCAGAAATTAAAGACCCCCTTAAAAATAAAATAATATAAATTTTCCTTAAAAATAAAATAGAAGCTATAAAAAAATAATAAACTCGTAAAAATCCATACCCCCCTAACTTCAATAAAATGGCGGCTAAAAAAATAGACCCTGAAATAGGGGCTTCAACATGTGCTTTAGGTAATCATAAATGTACCCCATAAATAGGGGCTTTAATTAAAAAAGATAAAATTGTTATCCCAAATCATATATTTATATAAACATTATTTTCTCCCCTAATAACCAAATTTATTAAATAAATAAAATCATACCTTATATAATAAGACTCTAAAAATAATAAAGAAATTAATAAAGGAATAGCCCCTATTAAAGTATAAAATAAAAAGTATAATATAGCCCTTTTACGTTCAGGAGATTTTCCCCATCCTATAATTAAGAAAATTATAGGAATAACTGAGCCCTCAAAAGAAAAGAAAAAAATCAACAGATTTCTAGTTATAAAAGAAAACAAAATTATTAATAACAAAAATAAATTTAATAACAAAAAAAAAATGTCATTTTCTTTATACTCCTTATTTCTTGAAATTAATATAATAAAAATTATGAAAATCCTTAATACTATCAATAAACAATTGATAGTATCAAAAATTAATCCCCCAGAATAAATTATAAAAAGCCCCCTATTTGATTCTCAAAAAAATCTTATAATAAAATACAACATTAATCTCAATATCATTATTTCTATAAATAACCAAATTAATTTAAATTGGTTATTTATATATTTAATTCTAAATAAAATTATTATTAAAATTCCTATTAAACCCCCTATCCATAAACTTAGCATTAAAAAATTCTCCTAATTATTTTAATTTTATCTCTTCCATGTAAACGAACTACCCCCACTAACAAAGTTAAAGCTACAGCAGAGTCACAAACTGTTACGGATAAAAAATATAAGGATAAAAAATAATCTATCCTATTCATAGAAAAAATCAAAGTCATTCTTCAATAAACTATTAAAACTATTAATTCTAATCTAATAACTATAATTAATAAATTTGATTGAACCCTTAAAAAAGCATAACATGAAAATAAAAATCTAATATAAACTATAAATATTAACATAATTTAAGCTTTAATAATATATTATAATGTATCAATTTTGTAAGTTGAAAAAGGGATTCCTTAAAGCTAAATATGATAACATTTATAAATATATTATTTATTTCTTTATTAATTATATTTATTAAATCAAAAACCCCTATAACAAAATTAATTTTTTTAATTCTCCAGACTATTTTAGTAGGAATTTTTATCTCCACCATTCATCGAAATTATTTATGATCCTTGATTATTTTAATTGTAATATTAGGAGGAATATTCGTAATTTTTTTATACATCTCTAGATTAACCCCAAAATCTCATCCTCTTTCAACCCTTAATATTAAAAATAATTGAATAAATATCCTAAATTTTAGATTAATTAGTATAATAACCTTAACAATATTTTTGAAATCCCAACCTTATTTTACTATAGAAAGGGGATCCTTAAATATCTCTAAAATATATTCCTCCTTTCTCCCCTCAACAATTTTAATTGGGCTATACTTATTTTTTATCCTTTTAGTTGTAGTAATTATACTTCAAAATAATAAACGTCCAATTCGATCAAAGTAATAAATATATGAAAAATTTTAAACCTTTAATTAAATTAATTAAATCTAGGATAATAAATTTACCCACCCCTAGAAACTTAAGCACTATATGAAGATTTGGGTTTATACTAACTATTTGTTTATTTATCCAAATTATCACAGGACTATTTTTATCTATACACTATTGTGCAAATACTGAAATAGCATTCAATTCAATTTCCCATATTACCCGAAATGTAAATAATGGGTGAATTTTACGCAGAGTTCATGCTAATGGTGCATCATTATTTTTTTTACTAATATATATTCATATTGCACGTGGAATATATTTTAACTCCATAAAATTAACTATAACCTGACTAATTGGGGTTATAATTATTTTAATTAGGATAGGAACAGCTTTTATAGGGTATGTACTCCCCTGAGGCCAAATATCTTTTTGAGGAGCGGCTGTAATTACCAATCTTCTATCTGCTATCCCCTATATTGGGGCTTCTATTGTTCATTGATTATGAGGGGGATTTTCAATTAACAATGCAACTTTAAATCGATTTTTTTCTCTTCATTTTATTTTACCTTTCATTATTTTAATAATAGTTGCTTTCCATTTTATTTCTTTACATACTACAGGGTCAAGAAATCCTATTGGAAGCTCAGATATTGATAAAATTCCTTTTCATCCAAACTATATAATCAAAGACATTGTAGGGTTATTCTTCATACTTTTTTTTCTTATAAGGTTATGTATTTCTTTTCCCTATACCTTAAATGATCCAGAAAACTTTATTCCTGCTAATCCCATGGTAACCCCTGTTCATATCCAACCCGAATGATATTTTTTATTTGCTTATGCTATTTTACGTTCTATCCCTAATAAACTTGGGGGGGTATTAGCTCTTTTATCTTCAATCCTAATTTTAATAATTCAACCAATTACTAACTTAAATAAAATTCAATCAAATAAATTTTACCCTATAAATAAATTTTTTACCTGAATATTTTTTTTAAATATAATTTTATTAACATGGATTGGGGCCCGCCCAGTTGAACCCCCTTATGAGGCTATTGGAGTTATTTTAACTTTAATCCATTTCTTTTATTTTTTTGTCAACCCCCTATTCCTATTAATATGGGACAAAGAATAATCATTTAGCTATATTAAGTGTATACCTTGAAAGTATAAAAAAGAGAATACTCTAATGATTTAGCTAGTAAGCTCAAGTTCCCCTCCCCCCCATAATAAAAGTATAAAAACAAATATAAAAAATTAAAAAATTTAAAGAGAAAGGTAAATAAACCTTTCAAGCTAAATATATTAAATGATCATAACGAAACCGAGGTAAAGTCCCTCGAATTAAAATAAATATAAAAATTATAAATAAAGTTTTTATCTCAATTAAAATTAGTCCCCCTAAAAAAATAATTCTAAATAAATAACTTATAAATATAACTCTTGAGTATTCTCCAATAAAAATAAAAGCGAATAAAACCCTTCTATATTCAATATTGAACCCTGAGACTAACTCAGACTCACTTTCAGCAAAATCAAAAGGTGCTCGATTTGTCTCAGCTAGTGAAGAAACAAACCAAATCCCCCCTATTATAGGTATAATTAAAATAAATAAATAAAAATAATTCTCCAAATCGTATCTTATATTTAATTCCACAAAACAAAGTAAAATTAAAGACAACCTTACTTCATAAGAAATCGCTTGGACCACTCCTCGATAAGCCCCTAAAATTGAATACTTAGAATTTGACGCTCACCCAGAAAAAATCAAACCATAAACTCTTAAACCAGTTAAAGAAAGAAAAAAAAGTAACCCTAATTTATGATCTAGATTATGGCAAAATAAAGGGGATACCCTTCACATTAATAAAGAGATAAATATAATTATTATAGGAGCTAAAAAATATAAAAAATTAATCGAAATTATAGGAATTAAATTTTCTTTAAAAAAAAGTTTCGCTCCATCAGCAAAAGGTTGTATTAAACCTTTTAAGCCCACCTTATTTGGGCCCTTCCGGTTATTAATATACCCTAAAATCTTACGTTCAAATAAAGTAAAAAACCCAACTCCTAATATAACCCTAACTAATAATATAACCCTAACTAGTATAAAATCAAACATTATTAATGAGAAAAATTCTTTTTGTAACACTTAAAATTACCACATAAACATGTTCCATAAATCCCAAAGAGAAAACTTCTTTATTTAACCCCTAAAATTAATACATAATAAATGTTTCATTGGAAAAATTAAATTCTAATTTTTTGTCCTTTCGTACAAAAAAATTATAAGTATAATGTAGAAGATAAAAACTGACCTGGTATACACCGGTCTGAACTCAGATCATGTAAAGATTTAATAGTCGAACAGACTACCTAAATTAAAATCTTCTCCAATTAGGTTCTTTAATCCAACATCGAGGTCGTAATCATTTTAATCGATTTGGACTCTTAAAAAATATTACGCTGTTATCCCTAAGGTAATTTGTCCTAATACTCATAAAATATGGATCCTAAAAACTTAATGTCTACTAATTCTTATATAGTTAATATTATTAAATCTCCCCAACTAAATAGATATCCCCAAATTTAAGAAAAATTAAGATACTCTCTATTAAACTCAATAGGGTCTTCTCGTCCCTCTAAAACATTTAAGCCTTTTTACTTAAAAGTAAATTTCAAAAATATATAAATAAGACAGCTTATCCCCGTCCAGCCATTCATTCCAGTCATCAATTAAAAGACAAATGATTATGCTACCTTCGCACAAATATTGCGGCCGTTAAAAATTTCACCGGGCAGACCCTACTTTCTATTTTAACAAAAAGCTATGTTTTTGATAAACAGACGAAAAAGATTTTGCCGAATTCCTTAAATAAAATTTAATTTTATTTTTTAGTCTAAAAATATTTATACTAATAAAAACATTTTTTCTTATTTAATTAGTTTTAAATAAAATTTACCCTAATAAATAAAATTTTTATTATAAGTAATAATTATTACACTTTAAAATATAAAGCACTCTCAACTCCTTATAAATTATAAATCATTATGAATTATAAAATCCCTTAAGCTTATCCTTAAGAAAAAAAATTATTTTTAAAATAAAAACTAGATAACATTAAATACGAATAACATATCATCTCTATATAAATATACCTTATTTTATTGCAACAAAATAATAATTTATATTTATATAGCTCATTGTAATTTCGAGAAAATATAAATATAAATAAAATTTGTTCTCCCCTGATACAAAAGGTAATAACTTAAATTTATTCTTTTAACATTATAAAACTTTACTCTACAGTAAAATACACTATTAAATTAAAAATCAAGTTATAAATAATTATAAGAATAAAAATATTTTTTTTTTTTAACAAATAAAAAACAAATTGAAAATTTATAAAATTAAAAATAATTATATTTTACAAAATATTAAAAACTCTAGAGGCATCTTCTGATACCTTTACTTTGTTACGACTTATCCCCCTTTTCAGGGGGAGTGTCGGGCGATTTGTACATATAATTTATTTTATTCAAATTATTTATCTAATATAAATATTACTTTTAAGTTCAATTTCAAAAAATTTTTTCAAAAAATTTTCAATTTATGTTTTCAACAATTGTAGCTCATTTTATCCTTTATTAAAACTACTTATTTACCTGATTTAAATATTACTCAAATAATAATTAGTTTATTCAACCATTTCAAGATAAACTTACATAACGGAAATGTGTAAACTTTAAAAACAAAGTAAGGTAAGTCGTGGATTATCGAATTAAAAAACAAACTCCCCTAAAAAATTATTATACCGCCAAATTCTTTGAATTTATGTTTTATAAACAATATTCCCCAAATAATTTATTTGCAAAAAGTATACTAGGGTATCTAATCCTATTTTATAATCTTCCTCTCAAATATTCTTTTTTAAAGTGTAATTAAATAATAATTTAACCTAAATTTAATTTTAAACCCTTATTTTTTTTAAAAATTAAATTTTATTTATCCCTAAAATAACCTAATAAAACAAGTTTAACCGCTGCTGCTGGCACATGCTTAACCTTATTTCCCTAATAATCCTAATTCTACTTCTAATAATTAGATTAATATTCATTACTGCCAATTTTTTTTTAACCTCTCACATATAATTGATTCTAAAAGCTACTAATAATATTCAGAATTAAAAAATATATAAATTCAAGATATGAAATTATTAAGATTTGCATTCTTATAAAGCTAAATTATAGCCATACCTAAAATATGGTAAAATCAATTACTCTTTAAAGTTAGAAGCTTCAATAATCATATCCTATTTTAAATTTCAAAGGATTAATATAAAAATAATTATATAGAAGTAATAGATGGAGGGCAGGGGGAA